GTTCCTGTAGTTAAGAATTATTTTAACAGCGGCTTTTCAAGCCGCAGACCTTGGAGAGAGACCAAGTGGGAATATATTATGACGTACTTTATGTTTTTTTTGGGGGTGTGTTTTGTTTTGGGGGGGTTGGCAGTTGCATCTAATCCTTCGCCGTATTACGGTGTAATTGGTTTAGTGCTAGGGTCTGTTGTGGGGTGCGGGTGGTTGTTGAGTTTGGGGGCTTCTTTTGTGTCGTTGGTGTTGTTTATAGTGTATTTAGGGGGGATGTTGGTGGTTTTTGTGTATTCTGTGTCGTTAGCTGCGGATCCTTTTCCCGGGGCGTGGGGGGATTGGCGAGTTGTGGGGTATGGTGGGGGTTTTGTCTTAGTGTTGGTTGTGGGTGTGGTTATTGGAGGACCCGTTGGGTGTTGGGAGTTGGGAGTAATTACTGTGGATAGTGGAGGTGTATTTTCTATGCGGTTAGACTTTAGTGGAGTTGCTATGTTTTATTCGTATGGGGTGGGGATATTTTTAGTGGCAGGGTGGGGATTGTTATTGACTTTGTTTGTTGTGCTGGAGCTTGTGCGTGGATTGTCCCGGGGAGCGATTCGAGCGGTTTAGGGGAAAGAGGATGGGAGGGAGAGGGAGGGGGGAATAGAGATCAGAGAATAGTTTAAGATAAAAATGTCAGCTTTGGGAGCTGGAGATAAAGGTTTAAGTCCTTTTTTTCTGATGTGTTGGGGAAAACTCTAAGAAGGGGTGTAGTCTTCATTCTTTGGTTTACAAGACCAATGTTTTTATAAACTATTAGAGTAATTTAGAGGTTGAGTATTTTGTTTTCTAGGGCCCCGATAGTGGGGAAGAGGATTAGGAGGATGGTGAAGTAGGTGACAGAGGCTAGTTGGCCAATGATGATGAATGGGTGTTCTACTGGTTGGCTGCCGATTCATGTTAGAATGAGTAGGTTAGCAACTAATGTTCAGAACAGGAGTTGGGAAAGGGGGCGAAAGGTTATTGTACGTTGTTTGGATTTATGGAGGAAGGGGATTAAGAACAGGACTAGTACGGAGGCAGCTAGGGCTAATACTCCTCCTAGTTTGTTGGGGATAGAGCGTAGGATGGCGTAGGCGAATAAGAAGTATCATTCGGGTTTAATATGGGGAGGGGTGACTAGGGGGTTTGCTGGGGTGAAGTTTTCTGGATCTCCTAGTAGGTTTGGTGAGAATAGGGCAAGGGTTACAAGTGGGAGGAATATTATTGTGAAGCCTAGGATGTCTTTTAGGGAGAAGTAGGGGTGGAAGGGAATTTTGTCGCAGTTCGATACAATGCCTAGGGGGTTGTTTGAGCCGGACTCGTGGAGGAAGGTGAGGTGGATTATGGTGAGGCCTGCGATTACAAAGGGGAGGAGAAAGTGCAGGGCAAAGAATCGGGTTAGTGTGGGGTTGTCTACTGAGAATCCACCTCAGGCTCATTCTACAATGGTTTGGCCGATGTAAGGGATTGCTGAGAATAGGTTGGTGATGACTGTGGCCCCTCAGAAGGATATTTGTCCTCATGGTAGGACATAGCCTACGAAGGCGGTTGCTATAAGGGTGAGTAGGAGGATTACTCCTGTGTTTCATGTTTCTTTATATAGGTAGGAGCCATAGTAGAGGCCTCGTCCAATGTGTAGGTAGATACAGATGAAGAAAAATGAAGCCCCGTTTGCGTGTAGATTTCGGATTAGTCAGCCATTTTGTACGTTTCGACAGGTGTGGGCGACGGATGAAAAGGCTAGGGTTGTGTCTGCTGTGTAATGTATGGCTAGTAGAAGGCCTGTTAGGATTTGTGTTATTAGGCAGATTCCTAGGAGGGATCCGAAGTTTCATCAGATTGAGATATTTGGGGGGGTAGGGAGGTCGATTAGAGAGCTATTGATTATTTTCAGGAGGGGGTGAGATTTTCGGAGGTTGGGGGCCATTAATTTAGGGTTCTTTGTGTTAGTAGGATGATGAGAATGGATAGGGCGAAAGATCCCAGGTATGTTTTAATTAGTCCGGTGTGAAGGGATGTTGAGGTTTTGGTTGCTATGAGTTGCAGGTTGGCGAGCCCTTCGGGGCCTATTTTTTTGTATCAGGAGAGATCGATTAGGTGGGATGCGATTTTTTGTCCGTTGTTTAGTAGTTTTGTGGAGGTGAGGCGGTGTGTAAGGTAATTGAAGTAGCCTAATGAGGTAGAGAAGTTTAGATAGGAGTTTTGTTTTGGCTGGGTTAGGGTGTGTGCTATGGTTGAGAGTTCTAGGGCTAGGATGATACCTAGGGCTGTAATAATGATAGCTGCGGTTTTTGTGATTGTGGGTATGGTTGTTGGGAGGGTTTTTGCTGGTACGATGAAAGATGTAATGAGTAGGCCGGCTAGAATACTTCCTATGGCTAGGCGAGTGATTGGATTGGTAATTGTTGGGTTGTTTTCATCGATTGGAGCGGTTGTAGGGATGCGGGTGAATCCTGTTTGGACTAGCAGGGTTATGCGTATGCTGTAGGTGGCGGTGAATGATGTTGCTAGGAGTGTTAGGAGTAGTGCTCAGGTGTTTAGGTAGGATGTGTTTAAGCTCTCAATGATGAGGTCTTTGGAATAAAATCCTGCTAAAAATGGGGTTCCTATCAGGGCAAGGTTGCCAATGGTGAGGCAGGAGGTGGTTGTTGGGAGCATTTTTTGCAATCCACCTATTTTTCGAATATCCTGTTCACCGTTGAGACTATGGATGATTGTCCCTGAGCAAAGGAAGAGTATGGCCTTGAAGAAAGCATGTGTGGAAATGTGGAGGAAGGCTAGCTGGGGGAGGTTTAGTCCGATAGCGACTATTATTAGGCCTAGTTGGCTGGAAGTGGAGAAGGCAATAATTTTTTTGATATCATTTTGTGTGAGGGCGCATGTGGCAGCGAATAGGGTGGATATAGCTCCTAAGCATAAGCATAAGGTGAGGGCAGTTTGGTTATTGGTGAATATGGGGTGGGTGCGAATAAGGAGGAAAACTCCAGCTACGACTATGGTGCTGGAGTGGAGTAGGGCGGAGACGGGGGTTGGACCTTCTATGGCTGCTGGTAATCATGGGTGGAGGCCGAATTGAGCCGATTTTCCGGCAGCGGCTAGGATTAGGCCTAGAAGTGGGAGTGTGGGGGTTTGGGTGGGAAGGGAGGTTTGTTGGATTTCTCATGTGTTTATGGTTGAGGCAAGACAGGCTATGCTTAGGATAAGGCCAATGTCTCCGATTCGGTTGTAGAGTACGGCTTGTAGAGCAGCGGTGTTGGCTTCTGCTCGTCCTTGCCACCAGCCGATTAGTAGAAATGATATGATTCCTACCCCTTCTCAGCCAATGAATAGGAGGAATATGTTGTTGGCGATGGTAAGGGTTAGTATGGCGATTAGGAATAGTAGGAGGTAGGAAAAGAATTTTGTGATGTATGGCTCTGAGGCTATGTATCAGGTTGCAAATTGGAGGATGGATCATGTTACGAATAATGCGATAGGGAAGAATGTTATTGAGTATTGGTCAATTTTAAGGCTGAGTGGGATTTTGAAGTTTATGATGAATTTTCATTCTCAGCAGGAGATGATGCTTTCTGTGTTTGAGTATATGAAAATGGTTATTGGTACTAGGCTAAATAGGAAAGCGGTTTTGACAGTGCGGGTGATGATGAGGGGAGAGTTTTGGAATTTTTTTGATAGTAGGGGGAGTAATGTGGGTGTAAGGATGATGGTAAGTGTAAGAAGGATGGAGGTGTTGAGGAGTAGTGTAGCTTCCACTACTTTTACTTGGACTTGCACCAAGATGGGTGGTTCCTAAGACCAGTGGATTGCTGTTATCCTTTAAAAGTAAGGGGACTGAGGTTTTAGGCTCAGATGCAAGAGTTAGCAGCCCTTGTTGGTTGAACTTCCCCTCGGCAGGTAAGAAGGGTTTAACTTCTATTTTTAGGATCACAGTCTAATGTTTGGGTTAAACTATACTTGCATAAGGGGGCTCCGGAGATGAGTTCAGGTTTTAGGATTAGGAGAATTATGGGGATGATGTGGAGGGTTATGAGGAGATGTTCTCGAGTATTTGAGTTTTGGAGGGATGAAATGTGGGTTGGTAGTGTTCCTCGTTGGGTTATGAGAAGTATGAATAGGGTGTATGAGGCGGTTAGTAGAGTTGCGGCTCCGGTTAGGAGGATTGTGAGGGTGGATCAGTTGAATAGTGCAATTATGATGGTTAGTTCTGCTATGAGATTTGTTGTTGGGGGTAGAGCTATGTTTGTGAGGTTGGCTAGTAGTCATCAGGTGGCTATGAGGGGAAGGAGTGGTTGGAGGCCTCGTGTTAGTAGTAGGATGCGGCTGTGTGTACGTTCGTAATTTGTGTTGGCTAGGCAGAATAATATTGAGGAAGTGAGGCCGTGGGAGATTATAAGGATTATTGCCCCTGAGAATGATCATTGGGTTTGGATTATGCTTGCGGCAATTACTAAGCCTATGTGGCTTACGGAGGAGTAGGCAATGAGGGATTTTAGGTCAGTTTGGCGTAAGCAGATTGAGCTAGTTATTAATGCCCCTCATAGGGCTAATGTGAGGAATGGGTAGTGTAGGGAGTTTGGGGTTGGGCCTATCAGTATGGTTATTCGTATAATGCCGTATCCTCCTAGTTTTAGGAGGAGGGCGGCAAGTAGTATGGATCCGGCAATTGGGGCCTCTACGTGGGCTTTTGGTAGTCATAGATGAAGACCGTATAATGGGGCTTTTACTATAAATGCTATTAGTAGGGCGAGGCTTGATAAAAGGCCGGTTCAGGTGTGGGCGAGTGCGTGGTGGGTTAGTTTTAGTGTTGTTAGGTGGAGGGAGCCAATTTGTGCGTGAAGGTGAAGGATCGTGACTAAGAGGGGGAGAGAGCTGATGAGAGTGTAGAATAAGAAATAAATTCCAGCGCTTAGGCGTTCTGGTTGGTTTCCTCATCGTGTAATTAGGATTAGAGTGGGGATTAGAGTTGCTTCAAATGAGATATAGAATAGTATTAGTTCTGTTGCTGAGAATGCAAGAATGATGAGGGGTTGGATGGTGATTAGGGCTGTGATGAAAGTTTGCTTTCGGGTTGGAGGTTCGTGTTGGAGGTGGTTTTGGCTTGCTAGGATTATGAGTGGGAGTAATCAGCATGATAATACTAGTAAGGGGGCAGAGATTTGGTCGATACCAGTTCATTGGGTTAGGTTTTTAAGGGGGTAGTATGATGGGGATAGTCATTGGAGGCTGAGGGTTGCGATTAGGAGGCTATGTGCAGTGACGTTTGTCCATAGGAATTTTTGAGGGGATAAGAGGGCTGTGGGGAGAAGTATGACCGTTGGGAGAATAATTTTTAGCATTGTAGGAGGTTGAGGTTTTGTAGGTGGTCTGAGCCGTGCGTTCGTGTAGAGGCTACTAATATGGCTAGACCGGTGCCTGCCTCACAAGCTGAGAATGATAGTATGAGAATAGGTATTAGTGTAAAGGATGGTGCTTGGTTTTCGACAGGTCAGATTGACAGAGCGATGTATATAGATAGTATTATGCTTTCTAAGCATAGGAGGGCGGAGACTAGATGGGTTCGGTGGAAGGCTAATCCCAGGCTGCTTAAGGTGAAGGCTGAGTAGAAGCTCAGATGTAGGAGAGACATGAAGAAAGTCATAGGGTGAGCTATGGTCTGTTGAGCCGAAATCAACTGTCTTAGCTAGACTAACTTTCTAGGGTTATTCTGCTCACTCTAGACCCCCTTGTATTCATTCATAGATTAGTCCTAGTGTGAGTAGGAGGAGGATTATGGAGGTTCAGATTAAGGTAGCGGTAGGGGATTGGAGTTGGATGGCTCATGGCAGTGGGAGTAGGAGTGCGATTTCTAGGTCGAATAGGAGGAATAGGATGGCTACTGAGGAAGAATCGAATCGAGAATGGGAGTCGGGCGGACCCGAGAGGGTCGAATCCGCATTCGTATGGGGAGAGTTTTTCTGAGTCTGGGGTGGTTTGGGCAATTCAGAAGTTTAAGGTAGTTAGAAGGGTACTTAGGGCGAGGGAGAGAGTGAATATGAATGTGATTATGTTAATTGCTCTTCTCTGGGGTAGTACCAGATTTTAGAGATTGGAAGTCAATTGTAATTAGTATACTAGAAGAGCAGGATCCTCATCAATAGATAGTTATATAGAGGAATAATCAGATGACGTCTACAAAGTGTCAGTATCAGGCTGCTGCTTCGAACCCGAAGTGGTGGTTAGATGTAAAGTGGAACTTGATTAGTCGTAGGAGGCAGACTGATAAGAAGGAGGACCCGATGATTACGTGCAGTCCATGGAATCCTGTGGCAACGAAGAAGGTTGAGCCATATACTCCGTCAGCGATTGAGAATGGAGCTTCATAGTATTCTATTGCTTGAAGGGCGGTAAAGTAAAATCCTAATAAGATTGTGAGGGTTAGTGCGTGTGTGGCTTGTTTTCGGTTGCTTTCTGTAATGCTGTGGTGGGCTCATGTCACAGTAACACCTGATGCTAGGAGGATGGCAGTGTTTAGTAGGGGGACTTCTAGGGGGTTTAGGGGTTTAATCCCTGTTGGGGGTCATTGGCTTCCTAATTCTGGGGTAGGAGCTAGGCTAGAGTGAAAAAATGCCCAGAAAAAGCCAAGAAAGAAGAATGCTTCGGATGTAATGAATAGGATTATTCCATATCGGAGGCCTTTTTGGACTATGGGGGTGTGGTGACCTTGGAATGTGCCTTCTCGTACGATGTCGCGTCACCATTGCAGTATAACTAGGAGTATGGAGAGAAGACCTAGGCTTAGGAGATGGGAGGAGTTGTGGTGGAACCATATGATGAGTCCAGAGGTAGTGAGTAGGGCAGCGGCAGCCCCAAAGATTGGTCAGGGGCTTGGATCTACTATGTGATAGGAGTGTGCTTGGTGGGCCATTAGATGTTTTCTTGTAAGTATAGGCTTAGTAGGAGGACAAAAACATAAGCTTGGATTATAGCTACGGCTACTTCTAGAATGGTAAGTAGGAAGAGGATGGATGCAGTGAGGAGAGATACTGTGGGTATGATGGGGAGTAGGACGGTTGTGGCCGTGGAGATAAGTTGGATTAAGAGGTGACCTGCTGTGAGGTTTGCTGTGAGGCGGACACCCAGGGCTAATGGGCGGATGAGTAGGCTGGTGGTTTCAATTATGATTAGGGCTGGGATTAGTGGTGTTGGAGTTCCCTCTGGAAGAAGGTGTCCTAGTGAGATTGATGGTTGGTTTCGTAGGCCTGTAAGAAGGGTGGCGAATCAGAGTGGGAAGGCTAGGGCCATGTTTATAGATAGCTGAGTAGTGGGGGTAAATGTGTAGGGGAGGAGTCCGAGCAGGTTAATTAAGAGTAGTAGTGTTATTAGTGATGTTAGAATTAGTGCTCATTTGTGAGCTTCTTTGTTTAGCGGGGCTATCAGTTGTTTTGTGATTAGGTGGAGGAACCATGATTGGAGCGTGGAGAGGCGGTTAGTGATTCATCGATTGTTTGGTGAGGGGAGCAGAAGGGTAGGGAAGAGCATTGAGAGCAGGATTAGTGGGATTCCTAGGAGGCATGGGCTTGCGAATTGATCAAAGAAGCTTAGGTTCATGGTCAGGATCAGGAGGCGGTTTTAGTGGTTGGGGGGGTTATGTTGGAAGGGGGGTTGGGGGATGTGAAGTGTAGAAGTTTGGGTTGGATAATTAATGAGAAGGTTAGTCATGTTATTAGTATGATAGAGAATCATGGGTTTGGATTGAGTTGTGGCATGTCATTAAGGAGGAAGTTGGGATCCTCTTTTTCTAGCTTAAAAGGCTAGTGCTGTTACATAGCTTCTTAATGATTAAGATGATAGAAGTGAGGATCAGCTTTCGAAGTGAGAAAGAGGTGTGGATTCCACTACAATTGGTATATAGCTGTGATTAGCCCCACAGATTTCTGAGCATTGGCCGTAGAAGATTCCTGGCCGGGTGGTGATGAGTGAGGTTTGATTTAGTCGTCCTGGGATTGCATCAGTTTTTACTCCAAGAGTGGGGACGGCTCAGGAGTGAAGGACGTCGTCTGCAGTGACGATAATGCGGATGTGGGATTCTATGGGAATGACAACGCGATGGTCAACTTCTAATAGGCGGAAGTGTCCTTGTGGCAGTTCTGTTGTGGGGATTATGTATGAGTCAAATGTTAGGTCTTTGAAGTCTGTGTATTCGTAGGTTCAGTATCATTGATGTCCGATGGCTTTTAGGGTTAAGTCTGGCTCATCAATTTCGTCTATTATATACAGGATTTGTAGAGATGGGAGAGCAAGTAAGATGAGGACGATGGCTGGTAAGATTGTTCAGATGAGTTCTACTTCTTGTGCGTCAACGGTGTTTGAGGATAATTTTTCTACCAGCATAAGGGTTAGGAGGTAAAGGACCAGGCTGCAGATTGCTAGTGCAACTATTAGAGCGTGGTCGTGGAATTCAACGAGTTCTTCTATGATGGGAGATGATGCGTCTTGGAATCCGAATTGTGAGTGGTTGGCCACGTGAGATGTACGAGGTTTTCACTTGTGATTTAGTCTTGACAAGGCTATGTAATTGGTTTTACTAACATCTCATAAGAAAGAAGCATGAGTGGTTGATGCGGCTGGCTTGAAACCAGCATTTGAGGGTTCGATTCCTTCCTTTCTTGTACTTGGACGAAGGCGGGCTCTTCGAATGTATGATAGGGGGGCGGGCAGCCGTGGATTCATTCGACGTTGGTGGTGGTTAGTTCTGGGTGTAAGACTTTTCGTTTTGATGCGAAGGCTTCTCAGATGATGAATATTAGTATAATTACGGCTGTTATTGAGATTAAGGAGCCGATGGAAGAGATAGTATTTCATAGGGTGTAGGCGTCTGGGTAGTCTGAGTAACGTCGTGGTATACCAGCTAAGCCGAGGAAATGTTGAGGGAAGAATGTGAGGTTTACGCCTGTAAATATTACCCCAAAGTGGGCTTTGGCCCATGTGTTGTGAAGGGTGTATCCTGTAAGTAGGGGGAATCAGTGGGTGAGTCCAGCTAAGATAGCAAATACGGCCCCTATTGAGAGGACATAGTGGAAGTGGGCGACTACGTAGTATGTGTCGTGTAGGGCGATGTCTAGTGACGAGTTTGCCAGGACAATTCCTGTTAGTCCCCCGATTGTAAAGAGGAAGATGAAGCCCAGAGCCCACAGTATTGGGGGATCTCATTTAATAGTACCCCCGTGTAGCGTGGCCAGTCAGCTGAAGACTTTAATTCCTGTTGGGATAGCAATGATTATGGTAGCGGATGTAAAGTAGGCTCGGGTGTCTACGTCTATTCCGACGGTGAATATGTGGTGGGCTCATACGATGAAGCCTAGGAATCCAATAGAGAGTATGGCCCATACTATGCCTATGTAACCAAATGGTTCTTTTTTACCCGCATAGTATGTAACTACGTGTGAAATAATTCCGAAGCCTGGTAGGATAAGGATGTAGACTTCAGGGTGACCGAAAAATCAGAAGAGGTGTTGATATAGGACTGGATCTCCTCCTCCTGCTGGGTCGAAGAATGTAGTGTTTAGGTTTCGGTCTGTCAGTAGTATAGTGATGCCAGCAGCGAGGACTGGCAGAGAAAGTAAGAGTAAGACAGCTGTGATGAGGACGGATCATACGAATAGGGGTGTTTGGTATTGTGACAGGGCTGGTGGTTTTATATTGATGGCAGTAGTGATAAAATTGATTGCACCTAGAATGGAGGATACCCCCGCTAGATGGAGTGAAAAGATGGCCAGGTCTACTGAAGCCCCAGCGTGGGCTAGGTTGCCGGCTAGTGGAGGATATACTGTTCATCCTGTGCCGGCTCCTGCTTCTACTGTAGAGGAGGCTAGAAGGAGTAGGAAGGATGGGGGGAGAAGTCAGAAGCTTATGTTGTTTATGCGGGGGAATGCTATGTCGGGGGCGCCGATTATGAGTGGAACTAATCAGTTTCCAAACCCTCCGATTATAATAGGCATTACCATGAAGAAGATTATTACGAAGGCGTGGGCGGTGACGATCACATTATAGATTTGATCATCTCCTAAGAGAGTGCCGGGTTGGCCAAGTTCAGCGCGAATGAGTAGGCTTAGGGCTGTTCCAACCATGCCAGCTCATGCACCAAAGATTAGATATAGGGTGCCAATGTCTTTATGGTTAGTTGAGAATAGTCATCGGTTGATGAAGGTCACAGGTAAGATGGCTGAGTGTTGAAGCGTTAGGCTGTAGTCCTTTTTACAGAGGTTTGATTCCTCTTCTTATCGGCTCTGTAGTGAAATTCATATTGAGTTGCAAGCTCATTGATGTACGTTGAGCGCGTGCCAGAGTCTAGTAGACGGAAGCCTGTTGGTTGGGGCATCTAGCTGTTAATTAGAGTTTTGTGGGATCAAAGCCCACCTGTCTAGATAAGGCTCTAGCTTAATTAAAGCATTTGGGTTGCATTCAGAGGATGAAGGTTAATGTCCTTCGGGCCTTAGCAGAAACTAAGAGGGTTTAACTCTTGTTTAAGGCTTTGAAGGCCTTTGGTTTGGTCTATCCTAAGTTTCTAGATAATGGCTGGAATTATAGGGGAGAGGGGGAGTAGAAGGGTTGATAGAGAAATGAGGATGGCGGTTGGAGTGTTAGTTGGGTTGTTAACGTGCCACTGTTTTATATGGTTTGTGGAGTTTGGTGGGAGTGTAATTGTGGAATAGTATGCGAGGCGGAGGTAGAAGAATAGTCCGAGTAAGGAAAGTATGGCAATGATTGTAGCTGTTGTTGCTATTTCTTGTTTAGTGAGTTCCTGAATAATGAGCCATTTGGGTAGGAAGCCCGTTAGTGGGGGTAGCCCTGCTAAGGAGAGTAAGGTTAGCATTAGGGTTGTGTTTAGTACGGGGGTTTTTGTTCATGCGGTTATTAGTGTTGACAGGTTTAGGGTCTTGGTTGTGTTGAGGGTAAGGAATACAGAGGAGGTTATTAGGATGTATAGGTAGAAGGTTAGTAATGTGAGTTTGGGGCTGTAAATGATGATGATTGTTATTCAACCTAGATGTGAGATGGAGGAAAAGGCTAAGATTTTTCGGGTTTGTGTTTGATTTAGGCCCATTCAGCCTCCTATGGCTGCTGAGATTAGGGCTATGATGGTTAGTAGGGTTGGGTTAAGAGCGTGTGAGGTTATAAAGAGGATGGTGAGTGGGGGAAATTTCATTATTGTTGATAGAAGTAGGGCGGTTATTAAGGATGAGCCTTGAAGCACTTCTGGGAATCAGAAGTGGAAGGGGGTTAGTCCTAGTTTCATTGCAATTGCTGTTGTTAGTAGTAAGCATGATGTTTGGTGAGTTAGTTGGGTGATATCCCATTGTCCTGTGGCTCATGCGTTTGTTATGCTTGAGAAGAGGATTAGGGTAGAGGCAGCTGCTTGTACTAGAAAGTATTTAACTGCGGCTTCGACGGCTCGTGGGTGGTGAGATTTTGCGATGAGGGGGATGATAGCGAGGGTGTTAAGTTCCAGGCCGGTTCAGGCTATTATTCAGTGGTTGCTCGAGATTGTGATGGTTGTTCCTAGGAGGAGGCTAATGGAAAAGATTAGTTTTGCGTGGGGGTTTATTAGTAGGGGAGGGGGTCAAACCATCATTTTCGGGGTATGGGCCCGATAGCTTTTTTAGCTGACCCTACTTAGGAAATAATATAAAGGAAGTATGAAGAGTTTTGATCTCTTTCGTGTAGGTTCGATTCCTGCTTTTCTAAGGCTCTCAGGAAATGAGAGGGCTGGTATACCTCTATATTCACTTTATCATAGTGACCCTTTACGTTCAGGCACATTTCCTTAGATAAGGAGGTAGACCTGCGTAGCAGATTGGTATGCTAGTATGTCATAGACAGAGGGCTAGTGTTAGTGGGAGGAAGTTTTTTCAGAGGAGGTGCATGAGTTGATCATATCGGAATCGGGGGTAAGAGGCGCGAATTCATAGGAAGCTTGAGGAGAGGAGTAGGGTTTTTGTGGCTAGGATAATTGGGAATAGCTCTGGTGACAGGTTGAGTGAGCTTGGGTTAAGGAATAGGATAGCGGTTAAGGTGTTTATTAGCATAATGTTTGCATATTCGGCCAGGAAGAATAAGGCAAATGGTCCAGCAGCATATTCCACATTGAAGCCTGATACTAGCTCTGATTCTCCTTCAGTCAGGTCGAATGGAGCACGGTTTGTTTCAGCAAGTGTGGAAGTATATCATATTATTGCAAGAGGTCAGGAGGAGAAGATGAGGTATAGTGGCTCTTGGGTGGCGGCGAGAGTGTTTAGGGTGTAGTTCCCGCTCAGTACAATGATGGATAGGAGGATAATAGCTAGGGTCACCTCATAAGAGATAGTTTGGGCGACAGCTCGAAGCGCACCGATTAAAGCATATTTTGAGTTTGATGCTCATCCTGATCATAGGATTGAGTAGACTGCTAAGCTGGATATGGCCAGGAGGAAGAGGAGGCCCAGGTTTAAGTCAGCTAGGGCGAATGGAAGAGGGAGGGGGATTCAGATTGTGATTGCGAGGAGAAGGGCTAGGATTGGGGTTATAATAAAGAGGAGCGGGGAGGAGGTAGTCGGGCGAATAGGTTCTTTAATAAATAGTTTTACCCCATCTGCTACAGGCTGTAGGAGACCGAACGGGCCTACGATGTTAGGGCCTTTTCGTGCTTGTATGTAGCTTAGCATTTTTCGTTCAACTAGTGTTAGGAATGCTACGGCAATTAAAATTGGGATAGCATAAGATAGGGATATAATGAGATGCGTTAGGGTAGTGGGTCAAGTCATGGGCAGGTGTTTAAGCTAGGGAGAGGATTTGAACCTCTGGATAAAGGGCTTAAGCCTTCTGCATTTACCGAGCTCTGCCACGCTAGCGATCCTTTTCTAGGATGGTGGGGTGGGTGGCCTTTTAGTAATTTAGTTGGATTCATCACTTTGGGGAGGGCGTGCTTGTGGTATAGGCCCTACTTTTCCGGTCCTTTCGTACTGGGGAAAGTTCGTCATAGATAGAAACCGACCTGGATTGCTCCGGTCTGAACTCAGATCACGTAGGACTATTAATCGTTGAACAAACGAACCCTTAATAGCGGCTGCACCATTAGGATGTCCTGATCCAACATCGAGGTCGTAAACCTCCTTGTCGATAGGGGCTCTTGAAGGAGATTGCGCTGTTATCCCTGGGGTAGCTTGGTCCATTAATCAAGAATATTGGGTCTGGGTACTATTAGCACTTAGAGGTGTCGCTCTTGGTTAAGAGGTATAGTCTTATTTTTGGAGGATTTGCTTTTCTCCAAGGTCGCCCCAACCGAAAAATGTAAGCCAGTAGTTTTGTAAGTAGTGGGCCTTGTAGGTTTGGGTTTGTGTGGGGTGGCTACTGATTTTTAAGTTCCACAGGGTCTTCTCGTCTTATGTGTTCATTCCTGCTTTTGCACAAGAAGATCAGTTTCACAGATTACCTGTAAGAGACAGTTAAGACCTCGTTTAGCCGTTCATACAAGTCTCGATTTATGGGACAATTGATTGCGCTACCTTTGCACGGTTAGGATACCGCGGCCGTTGAACATAGTGTCACTGGGCAGGCATCACCTTCAATACTTGGAGGGCTGAAGGCTATGTTTTTGGTAAACAGTCGGGCCTTGAGTTTGCCTAGTTCCTTTTACAGGTTTTAATCTTTCTAATTGGGCGCTCCTGAGTTGGGGTAACAGAGGTTGTTAATATTTAATCTCGTTGAGGTTACGATATTAGTCAGTCTGTTAATAATGTGGGGATGTAAGCTTGCGCTTGAAGAGGGGGTTCCCTAGTTACTCATTTTAGCATTTATGCTTCTATTATTAATAGAATAGCCTGTTAGTGGTAAGGGAGTCATAGTGTTTTTGGATTTTTATAGAAGGAGAGCTTTGACGCACTCTTTGTTGGTGGCTGCTTGAAGGCCCACAGGTTTAGTTGGGGTGAGAGAGTTATCCTCTAGGGGAGATTGTATTCTTTTTTGAAGGGGCTGTACCCCCTTCAAATTACTCTTAACTCGTTACAGACGGGTTGGTTGTTAGTGGCCCTTGGGGAAGAGGAATTAGGAGAGAACTAAGATTCATTTCACAGGCAACCAGCTATCACCCAGCTCGATTGGCTTTTTACCTCTACTAGCGAGTCATCCCACTCTTTTGCAACAGAGACGGGTTCGCTCTAGGGCAGCTGCTCGAAAGTAGCTCGCTTGGGTTTCGGGGTGGCAAGCTTAAATTCGTTTTGCTTGATTATTCTTGCTAAACCATGATGCAAAAGGTACAAGGGTTTATCTTTGCTGCTTGTAGCTTGACTTTTCATTATTATTTCATTATTCCCTTACGGTACAGTTTTCTATCGCGTCAGGAAATATCTTTTCTATCACCTATACTAAGTTGAGAGAATGTTTTAGTTTAATGGTGAAGTATGTTTTTAATCTCTTTAGTCGTGGTGTGGTTGAGCTAGATGTAGGCTTCAAGACGATCTGGTATGTAGCAGATATCTTTCAGGTGTAAGCTGAGTGCTTTTGAATTATAGCTACGTCTTGATATGCTAAGTACACCTTCCGGTACACTTACCTTGTTACGACTTACCTCATCTTCAGCTGGAGTGTGCATTAATTATGGGTGCTGGTAGCTTGTGAGGAGGGTGACGGGCGGTATGTACGTACCCCAGGGCCGGTTTAAAGAGGGCTTAATTATCCCGCTTTACTTCTAAATCCGCCTTCCAGGGGTAGTTTCATACCCCCTTTCGTGGGATTTTCTATTCTAGAAAATGTAGCCCATTTCTTCCACTCCATGGGCTATACCTTGACCTGTCTTGCTAGCGAGGTGGCTATTATGCTCACTGCTGTGCCCTCAGTGGGGTGAGCTGGCGACGGCGGTATGTAGGCTGTCTTGGCAAGGAGTGGTTGGGTGTATCGTGGGTTATCGATTATAGAACAGGCTCCTCTAGGTGGGTTTAGGGTACCGCCAAGTCCTTAGAGTTTTAAGCGTTTGTGCTCGTAGTTCTCGGGCGGATACTTTGGTGGGGTAAGTATCAAGATTTAGGGCTAAGCATAGTGGGGTATCTAATCCCAGTTTGTTTCTTAGCTTTCGTGGTGTGCAATTGATCAAAGAGCGCTAAGATCATTTTGAGGGAGGTCTTAGGTGTATCTTAAGCTTATGACAGCTCAGTTACATTTTGGTCTTAGTTGATGTGATAGCATAATACCACGCTTTACGCCGTGTGCGCAGTTAATTTGGGCCTCTTGTGTGACCGCGGTGGCTGGCACAAGATTTACCGGCCCTTAGAGGTTGCCATAACTAAGTCAAGTTTTCACTTATAGCTTAATGTTAATTACTGCTGAATACCCGTGGGGGTGTGGCTAAGCAAGGCGTCTTGGGCTACTACTCGTGTGCCTGATGCCCGCTCCTTTGGCCTAGTGTGTAGGGGTCTTGGGCATTTACACTGGAATGCGGATACTTGCATGTATATGTTTGGCAAGAATTAACGGTAAGGTTAGGACTAAGTCTTTTGTCCTTGAGTACATGTGCGACTGTCTTGGCATCTTCAGTGCCATGCTTTGTTGTAAGCTACAAGGACTTGTTTGTTTGTTTGTTTGTTTGTTTGTTTGTTTGTTTGTTTGTTTGTTTGTTTGTTTGTTTGTTTGTTTGTTTGTTTGTTTGTTTGTTTGTTTGTTTGTTTGTTTGTTTGTTTGTTTGTTTGTTTGTTTTATTTGGTAGGGGAGTTTCTTTAGTAGGCTAGGATAAACATCAACATGTTAAATAGGAAATGATGGTTTAATTTTATTAATGGAACTTCAGCGCTAGTAACGTGTATATAACACATATAAATATACAGATAAAATTCGTGATTGATTTGTGATTGTCTTGCGATTAGAATTTGGTAGAAAACGCCTAGTGTCTTTTTGGCGTTACTTAGAAAGTTAGAGGAAGCATAAAAATAGAAAGTTATGTCCAACGAGCATTCACTAAATAACACCATTTCTAGAAGGGTGGATACTCCAAAGTTAAATGCGAAGCAAAGTGCATCAGTGTCAAAATGATTCCCCCTATACTTGAAACCGTCTCATTGAGGGATTCTTGAGGACCAAAAATAGGCCGAGGGCCAGCGATGTCCACGTCAACAGATTGTATGCGCCGCGGTGCACTGGGAGGGCTTATTGAAGGAGCCAGAGAAAAAAAAGAGAACCAAAAGCGAAAAAGGGTTGGGTGACTCGATTAAGAATAACATGTTGATCAATAGCCAACCATATGTATCGGTGAAGATCAAGTTCAAGGGAATCAGGCGAGTTATGGCCCTGAAATAGGAACCAGAGGCGCAAAAGAGCAAGTTGTGCTAGGGGTTTAGGGGGAAAGAATGGGCCTGAAGCTAGTAACGTAGGATATTCCAAACACCGGGTTGCTGATTTCTCGTGAGGTGCTCGATCAATAAATAACCTGATACTTCAGAAACCGGCCCGACGAGCAGGAATTGAGGGAGTATGTCCGGCTACCATTGATAATATGTCTCTGGAGTATAGTCGTATCCTGGATTCAAGGAATATACAGAGGAAGCAGTACCATGGTTTTAGTCCGAGAGGTTTTTGGGGTCGGTTCCTGGACCATTCATTGAAATAGTCCTCTGGGGGTTCCGTATGGGCTAGAGGGTGTAAATGTCCGTTTACATGGTATGGGCTCAGTACATACATTAAGTATCTTTCCTAGGATGCATAATATGTCTATGGGGAAAATAGATTAATGCACAGTTATACATAGGTTAGTTAATGTATAGTCGATATGGAAAAAATGGGGAAGGTTTGGGGGGGTAGTTGGGGGAAGGGGGGGGGGAAGAGGGAGATTTTTTGG